TCCATCTCGATTCATTAGAATTCTTTTGAAAGTGGAAATCGGTTCAAAAATAGGATTTTGATTTCTTCTTTGTTCTACTATTCATTTTTCATTTTAATTTCAAAAAAGAATCTATAAAAAAAGTCAAAAAACTATTTAGTAAAAAAACGATTACTTTTCCAATTCCTTTTAAAAGTAACAAAATAATCAAATTGTAACAAAATAATCAAATTAACGACGAGATTTATTATCATTTTTTGGATGCCCCCTGAAATAAAGAGTAGATGAAAATTCTCCCAATTTATGACCCACCATATAATCTGTTATATAAATAGGTATTTTTTCTTTTCCATTATGGATAGCGATAGTATGGCCAATCATTGTAGGTATGATGGTGGATGCCCGGGACCACGTTACTATTATTTGTTTTTCCGCCTTTGTGTTAAGTTTCTTTATTTTTCTTAATAAATGATTTGCTACAAAAGGATTTTTTTTTAGCGAACGTGTCACAGTGAATTTCTCCTATTTTTTTTTTTATTTTTTTTTAGAAGAAACAAATTCGATTTTCTCTCCTATTTACTACGGCGACGAAGAATCAAATTATCACTATATTTCTTCCTTTTTCTACTTCTTCTTCCAAGTGCCGGATAACCCCAAGGGGTTGCGGGTTTTTTTCTACCAATCGGGGCCCTCCCCTCACCACCCCCATGGGGATGGTCTACAGGGTTCATAACTACTCCTCTTACTACAGGACGTTTACCTAGCCAACATTTCGATCCGGCTCTACCCAAACTTTTTTGTTTCACCCCGGCATTCCCTACTTGTCCGACTGTTGCTGAGCAGTTTTTGGATATTAAACGAACCTCCCCAGAAGGTAGTTTTAATGTGGCCGATTTCCCCTCTTTTGCAATCAGTTTCGCTACAGCACCCGCAGCTCTAGCTAATTGTCCACCCTTTCCAAGTGTGATTTCTATGTTATGTATGGCCGTGCCTAAGGGCATATCGGTTGAAGTAGATTCTTCTTTTTGATCAATCAAAACCTCTTCCCAAACTGTACAAGCTTCTTCCAAAGCATACGGCTTTCTGGGTGTAGATGATGATATCTATACAGGTGGATCTTCTATATCGTCAAATGAAGTAAAGTACTACATGAGTGGATATATAGGAATCCAAATCTGCCGAATCACTCATGTTATGCTCTTCTACATCCTAGGTCTTCCCGTTCCTTCATCTGGCTTATGTTCTTCATGTAGCATTCAGACCGAATGACTCTATGAAATTACGTCGATACTTCCACATATGTCGATACTTCCACATACGTCGATACTTCCACATATTGGGGGTAACGTAGGAGACATCTCTATTTTTCCCCCGGGGAATCTTTAGAATTCCCACTGCTTAGCTTTCAATTCGCCTCTGACCATCAAATGAAATGTGAATACCCCGTCCTCCTCTCTTTGAAACAAGGGGCGCTTCTGGTTCTGTCGGTGCTTGAAACAATTTTGTTTTCTCCATATTACTATATCTCTAGAGTCAATAATTTGATATTTGATATGAGGAACTACTGAACTCAATCACTTGCTGCCGTTACTCTTCAGTTTTCTGTTGAGGTCTATCCTGTAGAGGTACTCAATTTGGATCAGTGATCGATTTCTAGGTTTCGTCGTAAACCTAATTGGTTACTTCCAATTACGTAAATCCATAGTTCAAACCGCACTCAAAGGTAGGGCATTTCCCATTTTTATAGGAACTTCTGTACCAGAAATAATGGTATCTCCAATTAGAGTCCCTCTGGGATGTAAAATATATCTCTTCTCACCATCCCCATAGTGTATGAGACAAATGTATGCATTTCGATTAGGGTCGTATTCTATGGTTACGATTCTACCATATATGTCTTTTTCATTCCGTCGAAAATCGATTTGACGGTATAGACGCTTATGACCTCCCCCTCTATGCCTTGCGGTAATGATTCCTCTGGCATTACGGCCTTTACCACAACGATGCTGTCCATAGATCAAATTCTTTCGTGTATTTCGCGTATTGGATTTCACTTGACTGTCTACGGCTCCATTGCGTGTGCTCGGGGTAGAAGTTTTGTATAAATGTCTCGTCATGCTATTAAGTATTTTGATTTAAGTTCTTTTCTTTACTAAGAGGTGGAATAGAATAACCCGGTTGAAGCGTAATGATCATACGCCTGTAATGCATTGTATGTCCCATAATAGGTCTCATTCTTCTACCCTTTCCCGGGAGTCGATGGCTATTCATAGCCATTACCTTGACACCAAAGAAGAGTTCGACCCAATGCTTTATTTCTGTCCTAGTTGATCCTGATTCGACATTAAAAGTATATTGATTTTTCCCCAATAACCGAATACTTTTGTCTGTAAATACTGCATATTGGATTCCATCCATAAATCTATTTTCTTCCCTATGAGTTCGAGTCTCAATAAGAATGCTAGTTCTTACTGTTCATATGTTATGATATGAATATACCACACCAATTCGTTATGTATGGATGATGAGATTCCATTGATACAGAGCCAATTCCAATAGACTTATTGGAGGGTCCCATTGGTGTGCATCCAGTAGGAATTGAACCTACGAATTCGCCAATTATGAGTTGGGTGCTTTAACCATTCAGCCATGGATGCTTAGCGGGGATCCTCATATATCGTAGATAAACAAAGTCGAAATTGAAATGCAATCTTTAGTTCAGTTTGAATCAATCTTATAGGAGCTAGCATACTATAATAAAGGAAAGTAGATAAACAAAGAATAAAGGAAAGTAGATAAACAAAGTCGAAATTGAAATGCAATCTTTAGTTCAGTTTGAATCAATCTTATAGGAGCTAGAATTAAATTTATAGGAGCTAGATATTATATGAAAGAGAGAGAAAACTTATTTCAAAACTTATTTCAATTTAAATTGAAAGGGGGAGAAAAGTCATTTAAAGATAGAGACAACTTATTTCAATTATGGATTTTCGAATTGAGAGAGATATTAAGGGAGATCCAGAATTCTCACTATTTAATAGATTCATGGACCAAATTCAATTCAGTGGGATCTTTCATTAAAATTTTTTTCCATCAAGAACGTTTTGTAAAACTCTTGGACTCCCGAATTTGGAGTATCCTACTTTCACGCAATTCACAGGATTTCACGACCAAGGGTGTAGTACTATTCAAGGGTGTAGTACTATTTGTAGTAGTGGTCCTTCTATACCGTATCAACAATCGAAAGATGGTCGAAAGAAAAAATCTCTATTTGACAGGGCTTCTTCCTATACCTATGAATTCCATTGGACCCAGAAATGATACATTGGAAGAATCCTTTGTGTCTTCCAATATCAATAGGTTGATTGTTTCACTCCTTTATCTTCCAAAAGGAAAAAAGATCTCGGAGAGCAGTTTCCTGGATCCGAAAGAGAGTACTTGGGTTCTCCCAATAACTAAAAAGGGTATCATGTCTGAATCTAACTGGGGTTCGCGGTGGTGGAGGAACTGGATCGGAAAAAAGAGGGATTCTAGTTGTAAGATATCTAATGAAACCGTCGCTGGAATTGAGATCTCATTCAAAGAGAAAGATATCAAATATCTGGAATTTCTTTTTGTATATTATATGGATGATCCGATCCGCAAGGACCATGATTGGGAATTTTTTGATCGTCTTTCTCCGAGGAAGGGGCGAAACATAATCAACTTGAATTCGGGACAGCTATTCGAAACCTTAGTGAAAGACTGGATTTGTTATCTCATGTTTGCTTTTCGTGAAAAAATACCAATTGAAGTGGAGGGTTTCTTCAAACAACAAGGAGCTGGGTCAACTATTCAATCAAATGATATTGAGCATGTTTCTCATCTCTTCTCGAGAAAGAAGTTGGCTATTTCTTTGCAAAATTGTGCTCAATTTCATATGTGGCAATTCCGCCAAGATCTCTTCGTTAGTTGGGGGAATTTTCCGCACGAATCGGATTTTTTGAGGAACATATCGAGAGAGAATTGGATTTGGTTAGACAATGTGTGGTTGGTAAACAAGGATCGGGTTTTTAGCAAGGCACGAAATATATCGCGAAATCTTCAATATGATTCCACAAGATCTAGTTTCGTTCAAGGAAGGGATTCTAGCCAATTGAAGGGATCCTTTAATCAATCCAGAGATCATTTCGATTCCATTAGTAATGAGGATTCGGAATATCACACATTGATCAATCAAAGAGAGATTCCACAACTAAAAGAAAGATCGATTCTTTGGGATCCTTCCTTTCTTCAAACGGAAGGTGAGAAGGAGATGAAGAATCATCTGCTTCCGGAAGAAATCGAAGAATTTCTTGGGAATCCTACAAGATCCATTCGTTCTTTTTTCTCTGACAGATGGTCAGAACTTCATCTGGGTTCGAATCGTACTGAGAGATCCACTAGAGATCAGAAATTGTTGAAGAAAGAACAAGATTTTTCTTTTGTCCCTTCCAGGCGATCGGAAAATAAAGAAATAGTGAATCTATTCAAGACAATTACATATTTACAAAATACCGTCTCAATTCATCCTATTTCATCAGATCGGGGATGTGATATGGTTCTGAAGGATGAACTGGATATGGACAGTTCCAATAAGATTTCTTTCTTGAACAAAAATCCATTTTTTGATTTATTTCATCTATTCCATGATCGGAACGGGGGGGGATATACGTTACACCACGATTTTGAATCAGAAGAGAGATTTCAAGAAATGGCAGATCTATTCACTCTATCAATAACCGAGCCGGATCTGGTGTATCATAAGGGATTTTCCTTTTTTATTGATTCCTACGGATTGGATCAAAAACCATTCTTGAATGAGGTATTCAACTCCAGGGATGAATCGAAAAAGAAATGTTTATTGGTTCTACCTCCTATTTTTTATGAAGAGAATGAATCTTTTTATCGAAGGATCAGAAAAAAATGGGCCCGGATCTCCTGCGGGAATGAGAATGATACTCTGAATCATAGAACTATAATGAAATATACGATCAACCAACATTTATCGAATTTGAAACAGAGTCGGAGGAAATGGTTTGATCCTCTTATTTTTCTTTCTCGAACCGAGAGATCCATGAATTGGGATCCTAATGCATATAGATACAAATGGTCTAATGGGATCAAGAATTTCCAGGAACATTTGGAACATTTCATTTCTGATTTCATTTCTGAGCGGAAGAGCCTTCTTTTTCAAGTTCAAGTAGTGTTCGATCGATTACGTATACGTATTAATCAATATTGGATTGATTGGTCTGGAGTTTTCGACACAAACACAAAAGGTTGGTATCAATATTGGATTGATTGGTCTGAAGTTTTCGACAAAAAAGATTGGTATCCATATTGGAATTGGATTAATTGGTTTGAAGTTATCGACACAAAAGATTTCTCTAAGTCACTTCCTTTCTTATTGTTTAAGTATCTTCGCTTTTTGTCTACGGCACTTCCTTTCTTCCGGTCCAAGTTTCTTCGCTTTTTGTCTAAGTCACTTCCTTTGTTCTTGTCCAAGTTTCTTCGCTTTTTGTCTAAGTCACTTCCTTTTTTCTTTGTAAGTTTCGGGAATACCCCCATTCATGGGTCCGAGATCCATATCTATGGATTGAAAGGTCCGAATGATCAACTCTGCAATCAGCTGTTAGAACCAATAGGCCTTCAAATCGTTCATTTGAAAAAATTGAAACCCTTCTTATTGGATGATCATGATACTTGCCAAAAATCGAAATTTTTGTTCAATAAGATACCAAAGTGGAAGATTAACTCATTCCATACTAGAAATAATCGCAGGAAATCTTTTGATAACACGGATTCCTATTTCTCAATGATATCCCACGATCGAGACAATTGGCTGAATCCCGTGAAACCATTTCATAGAAGTTCATTAATATCTGCTTTTTTGAAAGCAAATCGACTTCGATTCTTGAATAATCTACAGCACTTCTGCTTCGATTGTAACAAAAGATTCCCCTTTTATGTGGAATATGTGGAAAAGGCCCGTATCAAGAATTCTGATTTTACCTATAGGCAATTCCTCAATATCTTATTCATTCGCAACAAAAGATTTTCTTTGTGCGGCGGTAAAAAAAAACATGCTTTTTTTGAGAGAGATAGTATTTCGCCAATCGAGTCACAGGTATCTAACATATTGATATCTAAAGATTTTCCACAAAGTGGTGACGAAAGGCATAACTTGTACAAATCTTTCCATTTTCCAATTCGATCCGATGATCCATTCGTTCGTAGAGCTATTTATTCGATCGCAGACGTTTTTGGAACACCTCCAATAGAGGGACAAATAGTCAATTTGGAAAGAACTTATTGTCAACCTCTTTCGGATATGAATCTATCTGATTCAGAAGGGAAGAACTTGCATCAGTATTTCAATTTCAATTCAAACATGGGTTTGATTCACACTTCATGTTCTAAGAAAGATTTCTCAGCCGAAAAGAGGAAAAAACGGAGTCTTTGTCTAAAGAAATGCGTTCAACGAGATAGTGCTCTTTCAATTCTCTCAAAAAAATGGAATCTAGTCCAAATATATCTACCAGGGTTCTTTACTTTGACAGGATACAAATATATAAATTGGATAGTTTTAGATACCTTTTCAGACCTATTATCGATACTAATTAGAAGTCAAAAAAAATGGGTATCCATTTTTCATAATATTATAGATATATCATGGCGAATTCTTCAGAAAAAATTGGATCTTCGGAATCTGATAAGTAAGATTTCGAGTAAGTGTTTATATAATCTTCTTCTGTCCGAAGAAAGTATTCATCGAAATAATGAGTCGCCATTGATATCGACACATCTGAGATCGCCAAATGTTCAAGAGTTACTCTATTCAATCCTTTTCCTTCTTCTTGTTGCAGGATATCTCGTTTATACACATCTTATCGTTTTTTCCCGAGCCTATAGTGAGTTCCGGACAGAGTTCGAAAGGGTAAAATCTTTGATGATTCCATCATACGGAATTGAGTTGCAAAAACTTCTGGATAGGTATCCTCCATCTGAACTGAATTCTTTCGGGTTAAAGGATCTCTTTCTAGTTGCTCTGGAACAATTAGGAGATTTTCTAAAAGAAATACGGGCTTACGGGGTAAAATCAATATGGAAGAAGGAATTTAGGAATAGGAATTGCATCGATCTCTTCATAAGTATCATACTAGCAAATTCCATCAATCGAATCGCTTTTTCAAGAAATACGAGACATCTAAGTCATACAAGTAAAGAGATTTATTCATTGATAAGAAAAAGAAAAAGGGTGAATGATTCTGTTTTTTATGATAAAATAGAATTCTTGATCGGGAGCAATGAGTCCATTGATAGGAAAGTAAGAGATTTCGTGGTTCAGATCGCCACCTTAACGAGAGAAAAAGAAAAAGGGATTGATCAAATTCTATTGAGTCTGACTCATAGTGATCATTTATCAAAGAATGACTCTGCTTATCAAATGGTTGAACAGCCGGGAGAAATTTACTTACGATACTTAGTTGACATTCATAAAAGGGATCTAATGAATTATAAGTTCAACACATCCTGTTTAGCAGAAAGACGGATATTCCTTGCTCATTTTCAGACAACCACTTATTCACAAATCTCGTGTGGGGCGAATTGTTTTCATTTCCCATCTCAGGGAAAACCCTTTTCGCTCCGTTTAGCCTCATCCCCCTCTAACGGTGTTTTATTGATAGGTTCTATAGGAGTTGGACGATCCCATTTGGTCAAATACCTAGCAACAAGGTCCTATGTTCCTCTCATTACAATATTTCAGAACAAGAAAATGAAGAGCACCTTTGCATTTTATTATGATTACGATGACGAGGACGAGGAAGAGGAAGGGGAATGGAACTGGGACTGGGACTGGGAATGGGAATCTGAATTGCCAAATTATTTTGATTTTGAGGTTTACTCCGAGGGTATTGAGGAGGATATGAAGGATGAGCTAGAGGTTGCTGATTTTGAGGATAGTGACTATATTGAGGATAGTGACGATTTTGATGTGAGTGACCCTGCTCTTGCTAGGGAGGTGCAGGTTACTATGGATAGGCATCTGCGCGATATATTGTATCCGGAGAACACTACTATGCTGACGAAGGAAGTAGACCAATTATATTTCTACGCTTACTTCGAATTTGCAAAAGTAATGTCTCCTTGCATAATATGGATTCCAGACATTCATGATCTGACTAGGGATGAGTCGAATTACTTATCCGTCGGTCTAGTAGAGAACTTTATCTCTCAAAGAGGTTCCACTAGAAATATTTTTGTTATTGCTTCGACTCATATTCCCTCAAAAGTGGATCCCATTCTACTAGGTTCGGATAAATTAAATACATGCATTAAGGTGCGAAGGCTTCTTATTCCAGAACAACGAAAGCTTTTTTTCACTCTTTCATATACTAGGGGATTTCACTTGGAAAAGAAAATATTCGATACTGGCTGGTCCATACCCCTGGGTCCCAATGCACGAAGTCTTGGAGTACTTACCAATGAGGTCCTATCGATTAGTATTGCACAGAGGAAATCCATTCTAGACAATAATATGATTAAATCGGCTCTTTATAAACAAGCTTGGGATTTTGGAACCTGGGAAGGCGGGCATAGGATCATTTTCTATCAGATAGGAAGGGCTGTTGCACAAAGAGTATTTCTAAGTAATTGCCTCATAGATCCTATATCTATCTATGTGAAGCAAAATTGGTATCAGGAATGGGATCCTTATTTGTACAAATGGTACTTCGAACTTGGAACGAGCATGAAGAGATTAACAATACTTCTTTATCTTTTGAGTTGTTCTGCCGGATCGGTTGCTCACGACCTTTGGTCTCTACCCGATGAAAAAAATAAGATCGCTTCTTATGAACTTCTTGAGAATGATTCTGATCTAGTTCATGGCCTATTAGAAGTAGAAAGCGCTCTGGTGGGATCCTTACAGCCAGAAAAAGATTGCAGTGAGTTTGATAATGATCCAGTGACATTGCTCTTTCGGCCCGAACCAAGGAGTCCCTTCGATATGATGCGAAATGGATTGAGTTCTATCGTTGATCAGAGATTTACCGATGCCTCTGAAGGAAAAGAACAAAAATACGAATCGCAGTTTGAACTTGGGGACGAAGACGAAGAACTCGACGCGATCTACGAAGTGGAGGATTTATTCAATTACATAGTTTGGGCTCCTAAAACATGGCGCCCTTGGAACTTTCTATTTGGTTGGGAAAGGCCCGATGAATTGGGATTTCCCCATGGGGATTGGGGTTGGGATAGGGATAGGGACAAGCGGGAGGAGCGCTTTTATTATCTTAATCATTATGAGCTTGATTATGAAGAGGATCATCTTGATTATGACGAGGATGAGCTTGATGATGAAGATGAAGATGAAGATAAAGAGGATCCGCTTCAAGAGGAGAAGGGTTTATTTCATTTATTTCCTGAGAAACTGGAGGAGCTTCAAGAGCAAGGGGTTTGGCTTCAAGAGCAAGAGGATGTGTTTCACGGGAAAGACACTGTTGTGCTTAAAAAAAAAAAGCAAACGACTGAGGAGGAGGATTGGTTGCGAGAGTTTAAGGCTTTTCTTAAAGAGGTTAAAGAGCAAGGGGGGCTGCCCGAGGAACCGCAAGAGGGACAAGACGACGAAGAAGAATACGCAGAAGGAATTTCGCAGGACTCCATGGAGCAGCGTAGATACCTGGAGGACCCGATACGAAATAGATTTTCCATTTCCAAAGAAGAAGGCTTTTTTCAACGAAGGGGATTCGTTTGGGACCCTGGG